TCCGGAATAAATCCAACGAGAAACTAATAATCCTGTTATACAGAAAAAAGTAGCTATCATGCCTTTTTCTGACAAATTATATAGTCCTATTTCATGGACTAATAAGGTAATCAAATGAATCGTAATGACAATTAAAATGATCGAAAAACAGATGTGAGTTAATATATGTTCTAAAGTCGCAAATATCATAAAAAAAAAATCCTAAAAAAAAGGGGGGGTCCTTCAATTACAGAACGGAATGGGAATCCGTAATTGGATTGATTATAGGATCCATTGGGGCCCTTTTAGAATATGCCGCCACTCGGACTCGAACCGAGATGCTCTAGCACTGCTTCCTAAGAGCAGCGTGTCTACCGATTTCACCATGGCGGCTTGCTCGAAGTAATAATAGCCCATGCATGTTCAATCGTCGAGATTGAAGGATTCAAGACAATATATTTTAGAAAACATTAGAATCGATGAATAAAGACTCGCTCATTTATATTTGAACGTTCAATAATTTTTATTATCATGGTATGATATCAGTTTTCACAATAAACTTTCATGTAGTATAAGTGCTCCTGGAGCAGTTGAAACTAGATAGTTATGTCCTCAGTTGAGGTCTAGAACTAAGATATCGTCCCTTTTTCTATCTAATTTTTTGATAATTCATTTTTAATTTTTCTGATTTCATGGATCCGAAATAAAAAAAAGATGGATTTTCTCAATGAACAAAAGAAAATAAATAGGATTTTTGATGTATCAAAATTTCATCACGACATCAAAGGCATTTTGAGAAATTTTTGATAGCTTGGGATCAAAACTGTATTAATGATTTGGATCTTCATCCTCATTGTATACAGAATTCGTGTTAGGATTTACCAACCCAATTAGGTATTGGGCTGGGTATATAACAAAAGAGTTTCAATCTCTATCGGAATTGTACCGTATTTGAAAAATTCAATTTATTTCGAAAAAAAGTGGATATATCATATACATATATTCGTATTTTTTTATTCTGAAAAGTGAATCGATAGGAAAATAAGAATCCTCATCTCTCGAATTATCAAAATTGACTATAACGAAAAGTAAAACTTTGTATCTTGTGTCTAACTACTTCTTTTTTTTTTTCAAACAAAACAAAAAAACACTTTTTAAAACTTTTAAAACCCAGTAGACAGAAGAATTCTTATTCTATATACCACACTAGCCAGTCCTATCTCATATTGATGAGTTCAAAACATTAGTTAATGCGAATCATTCATCTTATAAATTATACAATTCATCAAGTCATGCTCATTCAGATTATTCCAAAGCTTTATTACATTACTATTATTGTTTATATTGTTTATTGTCGCACTAAAAAACTTTTAGAATGTCCGGTAGAAACAGATTTAGCTAAAGAAAACGCTTTTATCGCGGCCCGATATCCCTTTCTCTTCCAAATATTTTTACGAATACGCTTTTTTGACATAGAAGTACGTTTCTTTGGAACCGCCATTCAAAAATAAAGAGGTTACTCATTTTTATAGTTGGATGTGAAAGACATTTCAAAATGGATCACTCTTTCTATTCATTATCTATATTTATTCCATGGATTTCTTCATAACATAAAAAAATATGTATCCGTGCACATCGGATTATAACTAGGGACAAAAAAAGAAATAGAAGAAAAAACAAAAACGATGTTATTTAAATAGGAATTTTTTTTTGACATCTCTATTACATACAATGTCCGAAGAAAAAAAATTCGTACTGATTGGTACCCTCATATCTTCATTCGGATCTATGTCTATGTGATTTACTACCATAGAAATTGAATGAATTGCCGTTGATAAGAATCAAAAAAGGTTCCGATTCTTATCTCAGTCTATTTATATATCATATATATATCATAATCATATCGTTGTGCTGTAGTTAATAAATGGAAAAGTAAATCTAATTTTAATAAAAAAATTTAATAAAAAAAATAATGTAACATTAACATTTTTTTTCTATTACTCTATTACTATATTACTATTAATTGATCAAGCTAGAGAATAGAGTACCCATAATTTTCATTCAAATGGGACTGTTAATGAATCTGTTAAACTAAGCAATACATTACTTGATAAAGGTCATTTTAGTTCTCTCTTATTGGATATTTTCATTTTATTTAAAGTAATGAGTATCGAGTATCATAGTGTTTCCTATAAACATAAGTTTTTGTTTGTTTTATTGGAATAGAAGCCAATCAATCAGTTCCACATTCAATGAATTAGTTAATGACTCTGAATAAACTAACTAAAATGACTAGGTCTTATATTAGGTTGAGTTATTGTTATTGGTAGATCTTATGATCCATATCAGAATCAAGCCCCGTTTTTGGTGTGACTCTTTTTCCTTACTTTATGTATATAAATTCCACAATTTCCCGTAATACGTAATAGTAGTAATAGTAATAATGGAATGCTTTAATATCTTATATTCTGTATCCTCATAAATATATTAGTATTAGATTAGTTAATAACTAAGTAATAACTTTTGACTAATGACTTGGTCATAGCATTTGACCAATTGTAACTTCTTTATTTTATTTTTTCAAATATCTGGGAAAGAATAAGAATAATTCAAAGTCATATTTGAGTTCTTTCATATCTTTATTTTCTTTATTTAATCATATCTTAAATATTGCTCCTTTCGAAAGAGATAAGAGCTGGTGAATCAGAAACAATAAAAAAAAGATTCAAGTTTTATTTTTTATGGAACATACATTTCAATATGCATGGGTCATACCTTTCGTTCCACTTCCAGTTACTATGTCAATAGGATTGGGACTTCTGCTTGTTCCGACGGCAACAAAAAATCTTCGTCGTATGTGGGCTTTTCCTAGTGTTTTATTGCTAAGTATAACAATGGTTTTTTCGGCCAATCTGTCTATTCAACAAATAAATGGCAGTTTGATTTATCAATATCTATGGTCTTGGACCATCAATAATGATTTTTCCTTAGAGTTCGGTTACTTCATCGATCCACTTACTTCTATTATGTCAATATTAATCACTACTGTTGGAATCGTGGTTCTTATTTATAGTGACAATTATATGTCTCATGATCAAGGATACTTGAGATTTTTTTCTTATATGAGTTTTTCCAATACTTCCATGTTGGGATTAGTTACTAGTTCCAATTTGATACAAATTCATATTTTTTGGGAGCTAGTGGGAATGTGTTCGTATCTATTAATCGGTTTTTGGTCCACACGAACCGTTGCAGCAAATGCTTGTCAAAAAGCGTTTGTAACTAATCGTATAGGGGATTTTGGTTTACTATTAGGAATCTTAGGTCTTTATTGGATAACAGGTAGTTTCGAATTTCGGGATTTGTTCGAAATTTTCAAGAACTTGATCCATAGTAATAGTAATGGGGTTCATTTTTTATTTGCTACTCTTTGTGCCTCCCTATTATTCGTCGGTGCAGTTGCTAAATCTGCACAATTCCCCCTTCATGTATGGTTACCGGATGCCATGGAGGGACCCACTCCTATTTCGGCTCTTATACATGCTGCTACTATGGTAGCAGCGGGAATTTTTCTTGTCGCTCGACTTCTTCCTATTTTCACAGTTATACCTTATATAATGAATCTCATTGCTTTGATAGGTGTAATAACAGTACTATTAGGAGCTACTTTGGCTCTTGCTCAAAGAGATATTAAGAGAAGTTTAGCCTATTCTACGATGTCTCAATTGGGTTATACCATGTTAGCTTTGGGTATAGGTTCGTATCGAGCTGCTTTATTCCATTTGATCACTCATGCCTACTCTAAAGCATTATTGTTTTTAGGATCTGGATCCATTATTCATTCAATGGAACCTATTGTTGGATATTCTCCAGATAAAAGTCAGAACATGGTTCTTATGGGTGGTTTAACAAAATATGTCCCAATTACAAAAACTACTTTTTTATTAGGTACACTTTCTCTTTGTGGTATTCCGCCTCTTGCTTGTTTTTGGTCCAAAGATGAAATTCTTAATGATAGTTGGTTGTATTCACCCATTTTTGCGATAATAGCTTATTCCACAGCAGGGTTAACTGCATTTTACATGTTTCGGATGTACTTACTTACTTTTGAGGGGCATTTACACATTCATTTTCAAAATTACAGCAGTATAAAAAATGGCTCGCTCTATTCAATATCTATATGGGGGAAAGAAGGACCGAAACCCGTTAAAAGAAATTTCGTTTTATCAACAATGAATAATAATGAAAAGGTTTCCTTTTTTTCGAAGAAGACATATCAAATTGATGGTAATGTAAGAAACCTGATGCGATCCTTTAGTACTCATTTTGACAATAAAGAAACTTCCGTGTATCCTCAAGAATCGGACAATACTATGTTATTTCCTCTCCTTGTATTGGTCCTATTTACTTTGTTCGTTGGATCCATCGGAATTTCAGGAGTAATGGATATGGATTTTGATATATTATCGAAATGGTTAACCCCATCGATAAACCTTTTGCATCAAAATTTGAGCTATTCCCCAGATTGGTATGAATTTTTGATAAATGCAATTTTTTCAGTTAGTATATCCTATTTCGGAATACTCATAGCGTCTCTTTTATATGGGTCTGTTTATTCATCTTTCCAGAATTTTGACTTAATCAATTCATTTGTTAAAACGGGTCCTAAGAAAATTTTATTGGACCGAATCAAAAATGTGATATATAATTGGTCATATAATCGTGGTTACATAGATGTTTTTTATGCAACAGCCTTAACTAGGGCTATAAGGGGATTAGCCCAATTAACTCACTTTTTTGATAGACGAGTAATTGATGGAATTACGAATGGGTTTGGTGTTGCAAGTTTCTTTGTAGGAGAAGGGATCAAATATGTGGGTGGCGGACGAATTTCTTCTTATCTCTTCTTGTATTTATCTTATGTATCAATCTTTTTGTTAATTTACTATTTCAAAAATTCATATCTATAAACCCAATTATTATACAGGTCTTCAGGTTCAGGTTTTGTCGTGCACAAAGAC